CAAACACAATCCTAAATCAAATAGAAAAAATTACAAAAGCCAAGAAAAAGAGATTTATAACTCCAGATATAAATTTGAGTTCTAACAAAATAAGTTATGATGATAAAAGATTAGAATCACAAAAAAATATTTGGCAGATATTAAAAAGAATAAATGTTAGATTAATCCGTAAATCACATTATTTTATAAAATTTTTCATTGAAAGGATATACGTAAATATGTTTATATCTATGATTAATATTCCTATCATCAATACACAACTTTTTCTTGAATCAACAAAAAAAATTATTAATAAATACATTAACAATAATGAAGCAAATCAAGAAAGAATTGATAAAACAAATCAAAGTCAATTTATTTCAACTATAAAAAAGTCACTTTATAATACTAATATTAGTAACAAGAATTCAAATACTTTTTGTGACTTATCTTACTTTTCACAAGCATATGTATTTTATAAAATATCACAAAGTCAACTTATTAACTTATATAAGTTAAAATCTGTATTTCAATATAACGGAACATCTTTTTTTCTTAAGAAGGAAATAAAGGATTTTTTTTTTGTAACACAAGAACTATTTCATTCCGAAGTTCAATATAAAAATCTTTTAAATTCTGGAATGAATCAATGGACAAATTGGTTAAGGCGTCATTATCAATATGATGTATCTCAGATTAAATGGTCTAGGTTAGTACCACAAAAGTGGCGAAATATATTGAATCAACACCGTATAGCTCAAAATAAAGATTTATATAATTTATATGAAAAAGATCAATTAATTCATTACGAAAAAAAAATGGAAAGAGATTCATTATTGAATCAAAGGGATAATTTTCAAAAACAATATAGATATGATCTTTTAGCATATAAATATATTAATTATGACGATAAGAAGGACTCATCTATTTATGGATCACCATTACAAGTAAAAAATAACAAAAATATTTTTTATAATTACAACACGCATAAAGACAAATCATTTAATATGCTGGAAGGTATTCCTATTATCCCTATCAATAATTATTTAGTAGAAGATGATATTATAGATATGGAGAAAAATCCGGATAGAAAATATTTTGATTGGAGAATTCTCAACTTTTGTCTTAAAAAGAAGGTCGATATTGAAACCTGGATCGATATTGATACTGATACTGCCACTAAGAGTAATAAATATAGTAAGAGCAGGGTTAATAAGTATCAAATAATTAATAAAATCAATAAGAAAGGGCTTTTTTATGTCACGATTCAGCAAGATCAAGAAATCAACCTATCCAATGAAAAAAGGGTTTTTGATTGGATGGGAATGAATGAAGAAATACTAAGTCGTCCCATATCAAATCTGGAACTTTGGTTCTTCCCAGAATTTTTGATACTTTATAATACGTATAAAATTAAACCGTGGGTTATACCAATTAAATTACTGCTTTTTAATTCTAATATAAATGAAAATGGGAGTGAAAACAAAAGAATCGCTGTAAATAAAAAAGGAGATCCTTTTATATCATCGAATGAAAAAAAATCTCTTGAATTAGAAAACCGAAATCGAGGGGAAAAAGAATCCACGGGCCGAGTGGATCTTAACTCAGCTCTTTCAAACCAAGAAAAAGATGTTGAAGAGGATTATACAGGATCGGATATGAAAAAATATAGAAATAAAAAGCAATACAAGATCAATACAAAAGCGGAGTTTGATTTCTTTCTAAAAAGGTATTTGCATTTTCAATTGAGGTGGGATGATTCTTTAAATAAAAAAATAATTAATAACATCAAAGTATATTGTCTTCTGCTTAGACTGATAAATCCAAGAGAAATTACTATATCCTCTATTCAAAGGGGCGAAATGAGTCTGGATATTCTGATGATTCAGAAAGATTTAACTCTTACAGAATTGATTAAAAGGGGAATTTTGATTATTGAACCAATTCGTATATCTATAAAAAATGATGGAAAATTTATTATGTATCAAACTATCGGTATTTCATTAGTTCATAAAAGTAAACACCCAATTAATCAAAGATACCGAGAAAAAAAACCTGTTGATAAGAATTATGATGAAGTCATTAGAAAATATCAAAAGATGACTGGAAATAGAGATAAAAATCACTATGATTTGTTTGTTCCTGAAAATATTTTATCACCTCGACGTCGTAGAGAATTGAGAATTCTAATTTGTTTCAATTCTAAGAATAGACATAGAAATGCAGCAATTTGTAATGGGAATAAGGTAAACATTCAAGTTTTGGATAAAAAAAGCAAAAAATATAAAAAACGACTTATTAAATTGAAGTTATTTCTTTGGCCCAATTATCGAGTAGAAGATTTAGCTTGTATGAATCGTTATTGGTTTAATACCAATAATGGCAGTCGTTTCAGTATGGTAAGAATACATATGTATCCGCGATTGAAAATTCATTAATAGTAAATTTTTACTATATTTCCCATACCATATCTGGTCTATGAGGACAAAGAGAGGCACATATGCATTGTCTTACATTTCATTCTGATACATGATACTAATTTAATGATATCTCAATTATATCTAAAAATGAATCGACAAAATATTCTTATTTTAGGTCTAATCTTTTGTGAGTGCAGAAAAACAACCATGCTTTTGTATACCTTTTCAAATCGAATTAAAAAATTTTAATCAAATTGATTAAATTTTATTAATAAAAAAATCAAGATTGTTGTATATACAAAATAAAAATGAGGGGCATTATTATTACTGATCAATAAAGATATCTATCAATAAAAATATCTTAAAATAATAAAGAGGGGGTAGAGAAGATTTCATTTTATGGTAAAAAATTCATTCATCTCAGTTATTTCACAAGAAGAAAAAGAGGAAAACAGAGGGTCTGTTGAATTTCAAATAGTTCGTTTCACAAATAGGATACGAAGACTTACTTCACATTTACAATTACACAAAAAAGACTATTTATCTCAGAGAGGTTTACGTAAAATTCTGGGAAAACGTCAGCGACTGCTGTCTTATTTGTCAAAGAAAAATATAATATGTTATAAAGAATTAATTAATCAGTTGGATATTCGCGAATCAAAAACTCGTTAATTTTAACAGGTATTTTTAATTATTTGATTTATGAAATCTTGAATTTTAATGAACTTTTTTTCGTTTTCAGCAATCCATAAAATAATGAATCGAGGAAAAACCTATGAATATACCAGCTACAAGAAAAGACCTCATGATAGTCAATATGGGCCCACACCACCCATCAATGCATGGTGTTCTTCGACTCATCATTACTCTAGATGGTGAAGATGTTATTGACTGTGAACCAATATTGGGTTATTTACACCGAGGGATGGAAAAAATTGCAGAAAACCGAACAATTATACAATATTTGCCTTATGTAACACGTTGGGATTATTTAGCTACTATGTTCACAGAAGCAATAACTGTAAACGGACCGGAACGGTTGGGAAATATTCAAGTACCTAAAAGAGCCAGCTATATCAGAATAATTATGTTGGAATTGAGTCGTATAGCTTCTCATCTATTATGGCTCGGTCCTTTTATGGCGGATATTGGTGCACAAACTCCCTTTTTCTATATTTTTAGAGAAAGAGAATTAGTATATGATCTATTCGAAGCTGCCACTGGTATGAGAATGATGCATAATTATTTTCGTATCGGAGGAGTAGCGGCCGATCTACCTCATGGCTGGATAGATAAATGTTTGGATTTCTGCGATTATTTTTTAACAAGAGTTGCTGAATATCAAAAACTTATTACACGAAATCCTATTTTTTTAGAACGCGTCGAGGGTGTAGGCATTATTGGTAGAGAGGAGGTAATAAATTGGGGTTTATCGGGACCAATGCTGCGAGCTTCCGGAATCCAGTGGGATCTTCGTAAAGTTGATCATTATGAGTGTTACGACGAATTTGATTGGGAAGTACAGTGGCAAAAAGAAGGAGATTCGTTGGCTCGTTATCTAGTCCGAATTGGTGAAATGATAGAATCCATAAAAATTATTCAACAGGCCCTGGAAGGAATTCCAGGGGGACCCTATGAGAATTTAGAAATACGATACTTTGATACAGAAAGGAATCCGGAATGGAATGATTTTGAATATCGATTTATTAGTAAAAAACCTTCTCCTACATTTGAATTGCCAAAACAAGAACTTTATGTGAGAGTCGAAGCCCCAAAGGGAGAATTGGGAATTTTTCTGATAGGGGATCAGAGTGGTTTTCCTTGGAGATGGAAAATTCGCCCTCCGGGTTTTATCAATTTGCAAATTCTTCCTCAGTTAGTTAAAAGAATGAAATTGGCTGATATTATGACGATACTAGGTAGTATAGATATCATTATGGGAGAAGTTGATCGTTGAAATGATAATTCATACACCAGAAGTACAAGATATTGATTCTTTTTCTAGATTAGAATTTTTAAAAGAGGTTTATGGAATTATATGGGTGCTTATTCCTATTTTGATTCTTGTATTGGGAATCACAATAGGCGTACTGGTAATTGTATGGTTAGAAAGAGAAATATCCGCAGGGATACAACAACGCATTGGCCCTGAATACGCTGGCCCTTTGGGAGTTCTTCAAGCTCTAGCCGATGGGGCAAAACTACTTTTCAAAGAAAATATTATTCCATCTAGGGGTGATAATCGTTTATTCAGCATCGGGCCGTCCATAGCAGTCATATCAATTTTAGTAAGCTATTCAGTAGTTCCTTTTGGCTATCACCTTGTTTTAGCAGATCTCAATATCGGTGTTTTTTTATGGATTGCCATTTCCAGTATTGCTCCAATTGGACTTCTTATGTCAGGATACGGGTCAAATAATAAATATTCTTTTTTAGGTGGTCTACGAGCTGCTGCTCAATCGATTAGTTATGAAATACCATTAACTTTATGTGTGTTATCAATATCTCTACGTGCGATTCGTTGATACATGGACATACACTTTTCTATATTCCCTCCTTTAAAGGAAAGGGCTTTTCTCTATTTCCTCCTTTCAAGGAAAGGGTTGGAATGAATTGAGTAGATATCTTCATTTTTTTATTCATTATTTGGATTGATGAACTAAATCAAATAGTTATATGAGTGAAAGAAAACAGCTTATCTATAAATTCGCAGTAAAAAGATTAAGTCTCATTTTCTATGTATAAGAGTTAAAGAGTTAAGCGGAAATAAAAATCAGCAGAAGAGACCGGTTCCCCCAAGATTGGTTGATTAGTCATCCTGACTTGAAGCGGGCTCAAAAGATCAACCATATTAAGTTTTCACTATCATTTGTATGTATTACCATACGGGGGTTGAGCAAAAACGAGTGGATGGTTAGAAACACCAAAATATGTAAAGGATTAGTAACCGAGATTATGTAAATTTTCCAAAAGGACATTTTTACATAATATACAAAGAATACTAATTGGGGCTTTAAGTTGGTAGAAATGATCAAGCAGTACTCCCCACGACACGATTCCAATCCAGAGTATGCTCCTATCCACCGATTAAATAAATAACTATTGGAAACGAAATAATCCTTTACTTTCTTTTTATTTTGTAACCCTCTTTTTTTCAGAAATAGAAAGAAGAATAGGAATGAAAAAAAAGAGAAAGAAATCCAATTACACTAAAAGAATAAAAAAAATATCTTTTTTATTCTTTTTTTCTTTTATTCTTTCCCATATACATATTAATAGATATAAAATTTGTGTCATAATTGATGAATTAATATCGAATTATTTTTCGTAAGTGAAACCAACGGGTTATTGATATTTCTACAATAAGTATTTTATTGAACAGTTAAGTTATTACTGAACAAAGAAGAATTCAAATTATTAAAGAAAGGATGAGATCAATTCAGAAGTACTTTTTATTTATTATTAATTATTTAAATTATTAATTTAAATAATTATAACAGGCAGAATTAAATTGGTCTAATTTTGGACCGTTCGATAGATTTTGACCTTAATCCATCCTACAAAGATATTAAGATAAAATAATACTGATGCGGTCCTTAGATTTATTTCCGGCTTTCAAGGAGCCGTATGAGGTGAAAATCTCATGTACGGTTCTGTAATAGCGATGGTAACAGTGATGGTATCACCGACTATAATTATCTAACAGTTTAAGTACAGTTGATATAGTTGAAGCGCAATCCAAATATGGTTTTTGGGGCTGGAATTTGTGGCGTCAGCCTATAGGGTTTATCATTTTTATCATTTCGTCCCTAGCAGAATGTGAGAGATTGCCTTTTGATTTACCAGAAGCAGAAGAAGAATTAGTAGCAGGTTATCAAACCGAATACTCGGGTATAAAATTTGGTTTATTTTATGTTGCTTCCTATCTAAACCTATTAGTTTCGTCATTATTTGTCACAGTTCTTTACTTGGGAGGTTGGAATATCTCTATTCCGGACATATATATTTCTGAACTTTTTGAACTAAATAAAACATGTGGCGTTTTTGGAGCGACAATTGGTATCTTTATTACATTAGCTAAAACTTATTTGTTTTTGTTCATTCCTATCACAACAAGATGGACTTTACCGAGGCTAAGAATGGACCAGCTATTGAATCTTGGATGGAAATTTCTTTTACCTATTTCTCTAGGTAATCTATTATTAACAACTTCTTCCCAACTCTTTTCGCTGTAAAGGAACATTCTATACTCTATTCACAACTTGTTTCAAACAAGAGAAATAAACAAACCTAAAATTATTCATATATATATTAACGATATGTTCTCTATGGTAACTGGGTTCATGAATTATGGTCAACAAACAGTACGAGCTGCAAGGTACATTGGTCAAAGTTTCATGATTACTTTATCCCACGCAAATCGTTTACCCGTAACTATTCAATATCCTTATGAAAAATTAATCGCCGCGGAGCGTTTCCGCGGTCGAATCCATTTTGAATTTGATAAATGTATTGCTTGTGAAGTATGTGTTCGTGTATGTCCTATAGATCTACCCGTTGTTGATTGGAAATTGGAAACTGACATTCGTAAGAAACGGTTGCTTAATTACAGTATTGATTTCGGAGTCTGCATATTTTGTGGTAATTGCGTTGAGTATTGTCCAACAAATTGTTTATCAATGACTGAAGAATATGAACTTTCTACTTATGATCGTCATGAATTGAATTATAATCAAATTGCTTTGGGTCGTGTACCAATGTCAGTAATTGATGATTATACAATTCGAACAATTTCCAATTCGCCTCAAATAAAAAATAAGTAAATCTCTTGATTAAAGAATAATTTATAATTACTTTACTAATACTAAGATTTAGTTTTGATCTAATCTAAAGGAATAAGGTTTCTTTCGTTTTGTTTGGTCAATAACTACAAATACCAACTATGGATTGCTTGGTAAGAATCACATCTTAATTTGGATTGAAAAATATATTAATTAATATATTTTTCATTTTTCAAAAATATAAAATAGATAGTTTCGAATTAGAACTACTTTTTCAGATAAAGAATGAAGTTAGTCCAATAAGTGTACTTACATTTATTAATATCCCTTCGGATTTAATTAGGAATTGCTCAAAAATCATAAAAAATTTTTCCTGGTCGGGTCTCAATAAGGTCATGAAAAATATTTCGATTTATTTATCTCTTATTTTACATATAATGGATTTGCCCGGACCAATACACGATTTTCTTTTAGTCTTTTTGGGATCGGTTCTTATACTAGGAGGTATGGGAGTGGTATTATTTACCAACCTCATTTATTCTGCCTTTTCATTGGGACTAGTTCTTGTTTGTATATCCCTATTCTATATTCTATTAAACTCCTATTTTGTAGCTGCTGCACAACTACTTATTTACGTGGGAGCTATAAATGTTTTAATCGTATTTGCCGTGATGTTCATGAATGGTTCGGATTATTACAAAGATTTGAATCTTTGGACCGTTGGGGATGGGGTTACTTTGCCAGTTTGTACAAGTATTTTTGTTTTACTCATGATTACTATTACAGATACGTCATGGTACGGGATTATTTGGACTACAAGATCAAATCAGATTGTAGAGCAAGATTTGATAAGTAATAGTCAACAAATTGGAATTCATTTATCAACAGATTTTTTTCTTCCATTCGAATTCGTTTCAATAATTCTTTTAGCGGCTTTGATAGGTGCAATTGCCGTGGCTCGACAGTAAAAAATCTATAGAATTCGTAATAGCAATCCAAATTAAACTCTGTTCTGTTTTATTACATTTATTTCCCTTCAATTAAAGATTGGTTATGGCTAAAATAGAAATTATTTTATTAAAGCTATTCTATATATCAATAGAATATATTCCCTTGTTCCGTACTTTTTTTATTCTAGTCAATTGAATCTGTTGAATTGTTGTTCAGTTCATTTTTAAATGAATCAAAATTGCGAAGGAGTTGGTCAATGATGCTCGAACATGTACTTGTTTTGAGTGCCTACTTATTTTCTATCGGCATCTATGGATTGATCACGAGCCGAAATATGGTTAGAGCCCTTATGTGTCTTGAACTTATACTGAATGCAGTTAATATAAATTTCGTAACATTTTCTGATTTTTTTGATAGTCGCCAATTAAAAGGAAATATTTTCTCCATTTTTGTTATAGCTATTGCAGCCGCTGAAGCAGCTATTGGCCTGGCTATTGTTTCGTCAATTTATCGTAACAGAAAATCAACTCGTATCAATCAATCGAATTTGTTGAATAAATAGTCTTAATCATATAAATTCTAATATTCCTAAATTCGAATTACCATGACCATAATTATGTATAATACATATTTTCGAAAATCAAAGTATCTTGGTTCTATCGCATGAGTCGATCAAGAAGTAGATTGATTATAAAAATTCTGATAAATTATTGATTCATCTGGTGTTTAAATATATGATTCATTTCCAAGTTTACTAGATCGAAAATTTCTGACATTCAAAAATTTATAGATCCAATGTCGCATTCAGTAAAGATTTATGATACGTGTATAGGATGTACTCAATGTGTCCGAGCCTGCCCAACGGATGTATTAGAAATGATACCTTGGGACGGATGTAAAGCTAAGCAAATTGCTTCTGCTCCAAGAACAGAGGACTGTGTCGGTTGTAAGAGATGTGAATCTGCCTGTCCAACGGATTTCTTGAGTGTTCGAGTTTATTTATGGCATGAAACAACTCGAAGTATGGGTCTAGCTTATTAATACGTTCCAGAAAACCCTACTTGAATACATTTGATTTTTTTACCTTTACCGACAAAAACCCGCGCTCAAAAAATATTTATTTTGAGTACGGGTTTTTCTGGTCCAAGTTTATCTTGTTTTTACCATGAATTATTTTCCCTGGTTAACGCTAGCTGTAGTTTTGCCAATATCCGCGGGTTCCTTAATTTTCTTTCTCCCTCATAGAGGAAATAAGGTAATTAGGTGGTATACAATAGGTATATGCATAGTGGAACTCCTTATAACAACCTATGCATTCGGTTATCGTTTCAAATTGGATGATCCATTAATGCAATTGACAGAGGATTATAAATGGATCGATTTTTTTGATTTTTACTGGAGATTGGGAATAGATGGAATTTCTATAGGACCTATTTTACTGACAGGATTTATTACAACTTTAGCAACTTTAGCGGCTCGGCCGGTTACTCGGGATTCCCGACTATTCCATTTCCTGATGTTAGCAATGTATAGTGGTCAAATAGGACTTTTTTCTTCTCGAGACCTTTTACTTTTTTTCATCATGTGGGAGTTAGAATTAATTCCAGTTTATCTACTTATATCCATGTGGGGGGGAAAGAAACGTTTGTATTCAGCTACAAAATTTATTTTGTACACTGCAGGAAGTTCCGTTTTTTTATTAATGGGAGTTTTGAGTATTGGTTTATATGGTTCCAATGAACCAACATTAAATTTTGAAACATCAGCTAATCAATCGTATCCCGTAGCACTGGAAATAATATTCTATATTGGCTTTCTTATTGCTTTTGCTGTCAAATTACCGATCATACCCTTACATACATGGTTACCAGACACCCATGGAGAGGCGCATTACAGTACTTGTATGCTTTTAGCCGGAATCTTATTAAAAATGGGAGCATATGGATTGATTCGGATCAATATGGAATTATTACCCCACGCCCATTCTATATTTTCTCCCTGGTTGATAATAGTAGGCACAATTCAAATAATCTATGCAGCTTTAACATCTCCTGGTCAGCGTAATTTAAAAAAAAGAATAGCATACTCTTCTGTATCTCATATGGGTTTCATAATTATAGGAATTGGTTCTATAAGCGATACGGGACTCAATGGAGCCATTTTACAAATAATCTCTCACGGATTTATTGGCGCAGCGCTTTTTTTCTTGGCCGGAACGAGTTATGATAGAATACGTCTTGTTTATCTCGACGCAATGGGCGGAATGGCTATCGCAATTCCAAAAATATTCACGACTTTCAGTATCGTATCAATGGCTTCTCTTGCATTACCGGGCATGAGCGGTTTTGTTGCCGAATTGATAGTTTTTTTTGGAATACTTACTAGCCAAAAATATCTTTTAATGACAAAAGTATTAATCACTTTTGTAATGGCAATTGGAATGATATTAACTCCTATTTATTTATTATCTATGTTACGTCAGATGTTCTATGGATACAAGCTTTTTAATGCCCCAAACTCTTATTTTTTTGATTCTGGACCGCGAGAATTATTTGTGTCGATCTCCATCCTTTTACCTGTAATAGGTATTGGTGTTTATCCCGATTTCGTTTTCTCATTATCAATTGACAAGGTCGAGGCTATTATATCCAATTATTTTTATAGATAGTTTTTGTGAGTAAACGAAAAGATTAAACTGAAATCTCCCGATTTAAAAAATAGTTGATTGTACAATAAAAAAATAAGTATTTTTTCTTCTCGATAAGTTCAAAGATAAATAACTTAATTGGAATTATATTATAACTAGATCTATTTGGCATTTGTGAGAACCATTTGAATCAAATAATGGAAATGGAATGATTCAAATGGTTCTTGACGGTTTACATGAAGTTTTTGTATATATACACGTATGCCGTCCTATGTTTCTATTCGTCAAGTCCTTTATTCAATTCAATTAGATATTAATGTAAATGAACCATAACTATGCAACCCTATTCCTAATAGATTAACCCCAAAATAGCATATCCAAATTATAAGAAATCCCATTGAGGCCACAATTGCAGAATTTACACTTTCAAAACTTTTATTTGTTCTAATATGTAAATAAATCGCGAATACGGTCCAAGTAATAAATGCCCAAGTCTCCTTTGGATCCCAATTCCAATATGATCCCCATGCTTCATTAGCCCACACTGCTCCCGAAAGAATACCTACGGTTAAAAGGATAAACCCTATACTAATAATACGATAACTCCACCGATCCAATTTTTGAATCAATTGATACCTGTAATAATTTTGAGACGAAATAAAAGAAGTGTTTCGTAAGACATTGTTTCTGTCGTTCACGTATTGAATCTCACCAAAGTAAAATGACTGATTTATTAAAGTATTGCTTTTACTAAAAATCCGTAGGAATTTTCGAAATGTAATCACTAGAAGAGCTAGTGATAATAATGATCCACACAAAAGAGCTGCATAGCTCAATACCATCATACTTACGTGCATCATTAACCAATGGGATTGGAGAGCGGGTACTAATATTGCGGACTGGTGGATTTCAGTTAAAAGACCAGAAGTAGCAAAACCTTGAGTAAAAATAACACTTGGCGCGGTTATTACGCTTAAATGGTTTTTTTTTTTTTTTAAATACGGAATCATATGAATAATAGAAAAACTCCACGAAAGAAAAATTAATGATTCATATAAATCGCTTAATGGTAAATGTCCAAAATACATCCAACGAGTAACTAATAATCCTGTTATACAGAAAAAAGTAGCTATCATCCCCTTTTCTGACGAATCATATAGGCCTACTATTTCATCGACTAATAAAGTTATCAAATGAATGGTAATTACAATTGACACGATCGAAAAGGATATATGAGTTAATATATGCTCTAAAGTTGAAAATATCATAAAAATTATTAAAAAAGGGTCCCTCAATTATAGGAATTGAAATCGGGAATTGAATTAATTATAGCACTTACTCCTTTAGAAGATGCCATGCCGCCACTCGGACTCGAACCGAGATGCTCTAGCACTGCTTCCTAAGAGCAGCGTGTCTACCGATTTCACCATAGCGGCTTATTCGAAATCATAATAACTTATTTTTATCCAATCGTCGAGATTGAAGGAATTTCTTCAATACAATATTTTTTTTAGGAAACCATTCAAATTGATGAATAAAACTTGTTTAAAAATTAGAGATTTTTCGTTAATTTTTTATTTTAAAATGTAAATTTGAACTAACAATGTGGTTTGTCGGAGGTTATTACTTTCTGCTCTCCTCAAATGTAACAGTTGTAACTAAATAATTTTTACTTCAATCCATGGATAGAACTAAAAACAATGTTCTGTCTCGTTTGCATTTTTAATCTAACATAATAAATTTATTTTTTTGATGAAGAAAAAAGAAAATTTTAACATAATTTCAGTGATCCGCTCAAGATATTTATGGAAATATTTGCATAGTTAGTTTTGTATTAATCGTTAGGGATTTTCGTTGTGTAGAGAATTTGTGTTAAAATTTAACAAACCAATTAAGTTAGGTATTAGTATAGGTGTATCAATCATATAAAGAAAATTTCGATAGAAATTGTATCCTACTTTAAAAATACTTTATAAATTTTAAATTATATCTTATCGATCTTACAATCGAAACATAGGATATAAAATAGATCACTAAAAATTTGTACATTCGCCATATAATGTAATGACCTAAAAATGTAAAAAGGACTTTTATAAATTTAATTGGGTTAAGGAGTCTATTATAGTAATAATAATTTTTCAAAATAATGGTTTAGAAGATTATAAAACGCATTTTAACCTTAATAAAAAAGTGTAGTTTCAAAGACCTCTTCTCTTCGTTATAAAAAAAAAAAAATACAACTAAAAAAGAAATTTATTTTTATTAGTGAATCAAGTCGATGGGGAAAGTTATAATCCCCATCCTGAAAATAATAAAACATACTAAAACGAAAGGTGAAATCTTGTGCTTGCGTATATCCTTTTTTTTAAGTACCATTCATTTTTCGAATTCAGTAGACAAAAGAATTATTATCTATATTAGAAACGAAAGCAAAAAGATGTCTTCAAATTAAAGTAAATAAATAAAAAAAAAAAATTAGATTATTTATTATATTGTTTGATTAATATTATTTATTTGTTACACAAAAAAAACTTTTCGAACTCCCGGTAGAAAGAGATTTCGCTAATGAAAAAGCTTTCAATGCTGCCCGATATCCCTTCCTTTTCCAAATATTTTTACGAATACGTTTTTTTGAAATAGAGGTGCGTTTTTTTGGAACTGCCATTAAAAAATTATAATAGGTTCTTCAGTTGGATGTGAAAGACATCTATTGTTTAAAATCCATTGTTCTTTACTATTCTCTATCTATTTATTCTTTAAATTATACTACCTTCATAAAATAAAAAGGGGTCTAAAAATCGCCTAAAATATTACTAAGAACAATAAGATCTACTATGCCAAATAGATTGAAGTCGATAAAATGAAAAAATACAATACAAACAAAAAAGATAAGATTGTGCATTACGTTTTCTCTATATTTTCGTTGTGTTACATTTATACATGTAATAAACTAAATCAAAAAGTTTAATAACCCAACCCCTATTCCTATCGCCTATCTCGCTTAATTTTAAAAACTTAAAGAATTTTATTTTCTATTATATTAATTTATTTAATTAGTCAAGCGTGAAGAAAGAGTACAACCATTTTATTATTCTCTAATTCGAATTAGACTAGTAGTTAATCTGTTAAAGTCTACAAAATACATAATTTTATATTTTTTAATTTATTTTATATTTTTTAATTTATAAAATGCATTTTATTTGCCCTTTTTTTTTTTTACGTAAAAAAAAATGGTAGATATCCTAGTATTTCCGAGAAATAGCTTTTGTTGTAATAGAAGAGAATAAAATTTGTTATAAAACAAATGGCTTAATGATGCTGAATAACCTATTACAATAACTAGTTTTTATGGGTCAAGTTATGGACTTTATGTATGATTCATATCAAATAATGTTTGGTCTAATTATTTTTCCTTGCTCTATAGATATAAATAAATTATTGTAATACGTAATAATTAGAATGAAAATTGAAATTTTTTATATTTTCATAAAATTTTACTAAAAAATTTTATATTAACAGTTCAACATTAATAAAAACAAAAATACGTATGACCAATTATAGCCTCTTGATTTTTAATATTTGAAGTAGTTTACAAAGATTCAGAATAATTAAGGCTAAAAAATTCTATTTAAGTTTTATTTTATATATCTTAATTTTTTTATTAACCGAACCCCTTTCAAAAGAAAATAACTAAGAACCGGTGAATCAGAAACAATTAATTAATTAAGATAAATTCGTTTATTTCTTTTTTTATGGAATATATATATCAATATTTATGGATTCTACCTTTCATTCCACTTCCAGTTCCTATGTTAATTGGAGCAGGACTTCTACTTTTTCCAACGGCAACAAAAAATCTTCGTCGTATGTGGGCTTTTCCTAGTGTTTTATTGTTAAGTATAGTTATGGTTTTTGCAGCCTATTTTTCTATTCAGCAAATAAATAAGAATTCTGTCTATCAATATGTATGGTCTTGGACCATCAATAATGATTTTTCTTTAGAATTTGGCTGCTTGGTTGATCCACTTACTTCTATTATGTCAATATTAATTACTACTGTTGGAATTATGGTTCTTATTTATAGTGACAATTATATGTCTCATGATCAAGGATATTTGAGATTTTTTGCTTATATGAGTTTTTCCAATACTTCAATGTTGGGATTAGTTACTAGTTCTAATTTGATACAAATTTATATTTTTTGGGAATTAGTTGGAATGTG